TCTGACTTTCTCTATTTCTCTTATTTATGAATAAAGTAAAATATGATTAGGATAAAGTACAATATTATTATAAAATAAAAAAATATAATATTATAATATAATAATTAAATTATAAAATAAATAAAAATATAATTATAAAATAAATAAAATTATAAAGAAAGAAAAGATAAAGATTATATTATTATTATTTATAATTATTTATAAATAAAGTAAAGATAATAATAATAGATAATGATAATAATAAGGGCTTTGTTACGTTTCCACATCAAAGTAAAATATAGTACTTAGTTCTTTTTTCTTTCATTTAATGCCTATTGGTGTTCCAAAAGTACCTTTTCGAAGTCCTGGAGAGGAAGATGCAACTTGGGTTGACATATAGTGCGACTTGTCAGATATATTGGGCCATATGGGATTTTCCCGTTTTCTCCCCACTCGAGATATCCCCTGTTTCGCCCACGAAAGATTAATGGAATCATCAAAAATTTGGAGCGTGAAGTGCAATTAGATCCACTTTTTGGGGGGGATTCGAATTACTATTATCAATTAGAAGATTTTATGGTTGGCTTAGTTGGACTACTACATTGAAGTATCCAGGCTCCGTTTAAAAAAACCAAGTGGTATCTATTTTATATCATAAAGGATTCCTTTTTTTAAAGAAATCTCTTTTTTTTAAGTAGAAGTTATTTCAAACTCTCCTCTTAATCAATCAATTGAGTAAAATGCATTAAGCCCTCAACTATTTTATGGAATGCGTGAATTGAAAAAAAAAGAAGGGATAACTAAAAGAAGTGGTAATGGGAGCATTTGTACTATATGTGCAAATAAAAATAGGGCGGATCTTTACCCGGAGTAGAGCATAAACCTAAAAAGATTAAAGGGGCCCATTTAAGAACAAGAAAATGACATCGTGATTTGGATTGAATCTCGATGAAAGAATCCATCAATGAAAAGTTAGTTGGATAAGTTTAATGAATTCTTTTTTATATTCTAGTTCTAGTTAATAATTAAGTTATAAGGAAAGGAAGACAAACTCGTGTTTAGTCAAAAATCAAGGAAATCATTATAAGTTAGAAGGAACTTGCTATGAAAAAAGAAAAAGTATAGGAATCTACACATTGATTCTTTTGTTTTTTTTGAACCGTATGCGTCAAAAGGCGCCTGTACGGTTCCGGGGGGATACAATTTGACCCTAATCAACCGACTTTATCGAGAAAGATTACTTTTTTTAGGTCAAGAGGTTGATAGCGAGATCTCAAATCAACTTATTGGTCTTATGATATATCTCAGTATGGAGAATGATACCCAAGATCTGTATTTGTTTATAAACTCTCCTGGCGGATGGGTAATACCGGGGGTGGCTCTTTATGATACTATGCAATTTGTACAACCAGATGTACAGACAATATGCATGGGATCAGCCGCTTCAATGGGATCTTTTATCCTGGTCGGAGGAGAAATTACCAAACGTCTAGCATTCCCTCACGCTTGGCGCCAATGAGGCTTTTATTTGAGAGAAAAAGGAAGACTATGCCTTCGCCATATGAAATATGAATTTTTAAGTTAAGTAATAATAGCATGGCACTTTGAATTCGATATAATCAATTTTGTTTTCAAAACATTAGATTATGTATCGAGAGAGTATAATATGAGAAAAAGATATTTCCTATTTTATTATCGGAAGTCCAATTCAGCGTCACAAACTTTTTTCACACCAGAGGTCTCTTAACAATATTTATAGTATAGAGCGAAAAAAAAAAACAAGATTCTTTTTTCCTTAGTTTATTTGATCAAACAAAAAAGCAACCTTGGGATTGCTGAATGACAGACAAATCACAGACAAAAAAATATAATAAATATAGAAAGCAACGGAGCCATCATAGTATTTTTGAATTCCTCCGAAAAGAAGGGTGGTAAGTTGATCATTTACCGATCGGGGTCTGATCGATCCTATTTTTTTGAAGGTAAGGGTCAATTTTATTGTAGAGCCGTATGCAATGCGTAATGCCCGTACGGTTGTTCGATTCTATCTTTTTTCTTGTTATTCTTTTATCTTTCTTTTATCTTCCCCTCATCATGCGAAATAGAGAAACCTTTTTTATCTTATATCATCAGGGTAATGATCCATCAACCCGCTGGTTCTTTTTCTGAAGTAGCAACGGGAGAATTCATCCTGGAAGTGGGAGAACTGCTGAAACTACGTGAAACCCTGACAAGGGTTTATGTACAAAGAACGGGGAAACCCTTCTGGGTTGTATCCGAAGACATGGAAAGAGATATTTTTATGTCAGCAACAGAGGCCCAAGCTTATGGAATTGTTGATCTTGTAGCGGTTGAATGACAATAAATAGCCTGAATTTCGCGTGAATTCGTGATTTAAAATGAACCCTGCTTTAATATTCTATGACTTTTATTTATTTACTATCTATCTATATCTATTGATTGATGATTGATGATTCTATTGATCTATCGATTCTATTCTATTGAATAAAAGTCATTCATAATCATACGGTTAGGATCGATCTAAACCAGCCCATTATGTATATGATTCAACATGCCAACGATTAAACAACTTATTAGAAATACAAGACAGCCAATCAGAAATGTCACAAAATCCCCCGCGCTTCGGGGATGCCCTCAGCGTCGAGGAACATGTACTAGGGTGTATGTGCGACTCGTTCAGATCATAAACTAGAACAAAGGAAAGAGAACAATGTTCGAATATCAATGATCAAATAGGATAGAACGGAAAAACAAACTACATTTACTATCTAAAACTAAAAATAAGAAAATGGGGTCATATCCCTTTTATTGTGTATGAAATTTATGGTTTCTATTGGTGTAAAACCACTCACCTCAATTCAAGATGAGAAGTAATTCTCCATTGGTAGCAAATGGTTATCCATTAAGCGGAGGAAATCTTAGATAGACCCATCTTGCAAGAACGGACTAACAGGGTCAGCTACCCAGCCAACTTTCATAATTAAATACCGTTACTGTATAGGTAGAGCTCGTTGTGAAAGAGCTATTACTGGATAATTCATGGGTAGAGCCGAAGAATGTGAACTATACAAGTTAGCAATAACATTGATTAAATGAAGTAAGGGCTCCGGTGTATAGAGAAGACCTCACCGTTTACGAAGTAACCATAGAAACGATGGAATCCACTATTTAGTTATCATTGCTATTTTTTTTTTAACCTAGTATAGTACAATTTCGTATTTCGAGGTGAAATGCCTATAAAAAAATAAAAAATAGTGGTTGGGAAGGTTATAGTAGCGAAAGCCATTGGAATTTTTAGTTTATACATTGGAAAAATCCGTTTTGTTATTAATGGAAAGGGGCAAAAGAATAACTGAAAGAAAGGAAATCTATTAGTTATTCGTTAAAGTTTCATTTATTCAATGACCAGAATTAGACGGGGATATATCGCTCGGAGACGTAGAACAAAAATTCGTTTATTTGCATCAAGCTTTCGGGGGGCTCATTCAAGACTTACTCGAACTATTACTCAACAAAAAATAAGAGCTCTGGTTTCGGCTCATCGGGATAGAGATAGGCAAAAAATAAACTTTCGTCGTTTGTGGATCACTCGAATAAATGCAGCAATTCGTGAAAGGGGGGTATGCTATAGTTATAGTAGATTAATAAATGATCTGTACAAGAGACAGTTGCTTCTTAATCGTAAAATACTTGCACAAATAGCTATATCAAATAGGAATTGTCTTTATATGATTTCCAATGAGATCATAAAAGAAGTAGGTTGGAAAGAATCCACCGGTTAAACGGAGTTGCCCGGAGAATGAACTCCGGGAAGATCGAATAAAAATGAATAGAATTAGAATATGATAAAATATCAGAAAGTATAGTAGTCAAAATAAATATGAATCAACACGTTCAATAAAAAATTTTATTCTTCCCAGATTATTCTTTTTTTTTTTTTTTCTTACGACACGAGACTTCAATCCGGATTGTTGGATTTTTCCAACAAAAAGGAAATCCGCGTTTGAGTTCGGATGGGCATTTGAATTCAAGTGAAGAAAGAGTAAACCTATCTTTTTCTGGCTCTAAGACTGGGAGTTCTGGTGGTCGACTCGGTTCTTTCAAATTGTTTCTCATTATTAAGAAAAGGTAACAAAGATAAAATACGAGCTTGTTTTATAGCAATAGTAATTAATCGTTGTTGTTTCAAGGTCAATCTATTCACTCGTCTAGATAATATTTTTCCCTGTTCACTAATAAATCGACTAATTAAACTCATGTTTTTATAATCAATTCGATCCCCCGATTGGATCGGGGGCAAACGCCTACGAAAAGATCGCTTGGATTTAAGAAAAGTTCGCTTAGATTTTTCCATGGTTTGGTTAGTTTATTTCTTATCCCTAAAATCCTATTTCAGCCGTATCTTTTATTAGAATAAATAAATAGTTCAGCCGTATCTTTTATTAGAATAAATAAATAGGATTTGGTTTTTTTATAATTATCATCTTTAACTATGTTAAATTAAATATTAAATATGTTATATATATAATGTCTTTTTTGCCCTTTCCTTGTAAGAAAGATAAGGGCGCCGGCGCTCGGTTCGTTCGATCTATTTCTTTATCTCCCCATGAATCGTATGTTTGTTACAATATGGACAGAATTTTAGCAACTCCAATCGATTAGGCGTATTGTGCCGGTTCTTTTGAGTAATATATCTGGAAATCCCCGCTGATTCCTTATTAACACCGTTTCGAACACAAGCGGTACATTCCAAAAGAACCGGTATTCGCACATCTTTACCCTTAGCCATGAACCTCCTTTGGATTTTTAATTTACTCAACTCTTCCTTTTTCAATTCGAAACGAAAAAGAAGAAAGGAAGGAAAAATTTTGTAACTAGCTATCCTCTTATGCAAGATTTCATTACAATCAATATAGGAAATACGATAGAAAGATTTCTAAACTATATTTCAACAGTACAGTATTTCATATAATTATCGTCTAGAATACGCTTTCCCTAGAACCAGAGTTTGTAGTCGACTTCCATAGAAATTTAATACATAGAAATAGAAATTCATATTAATTTAATTCCAACCTGAACCCGACTCTCACAGCTGTTGCATGTAATATTCTTTCTCTTTCCTCCCTTTTTCTAGGGAAAAAAGAGAAAAGAAGGGGCTTTATTTAATTGTATCTCTAATCTTCTTTATTCCTTCCCACGTCAATAACTAGAATGAAAAAAAGGGGAACGTCAACGCATCCGGGAAAAAACGATTAATCTCTATCAATAAACCTGCCAAAGAACCGAACCATAGAGTACTTAGTACCGGTGCCACGGAAAGATATGTTTTTAGATCTCGCATTGAAAAACCTCCTTTTATAGTAATACATATACATACATAAGATAATACATATTGAAATGTACAATCATCCAGTAAATAAGATTTACTTTTTGTTAAATACAGAAAAAACGTCCTTTTCTTCCCCACTATTCCCCAAAAAGACTCATTTATTTTTCCTAGGGGTTCAAGAAGTATTTTAATATTATTATATGTTAAATGAGACCAAAAAGGCGAAATGGACATAAAAATTCTAGATTTTAATAGAGGCAATAACCATGTGGAAAACAAGATAGGAATTCTCTACAATGACACTGTAGACCAATGGAAGGGATGTAGCGCAGCTTGGTAGCGCGTTTGTTTTGGGTACAAAATGTCACGGGTTCAAATCCTGTCATCCCTACCTATTACTGCTCCTTTGAGCAGTAACGAGGGATTTTTTGAGATCAATTCACGTTGGACATATCATATAGAATCTTTTATTCTTATGATGATACTATATGTGTATGCATACAAGATGTATTGGGGCCAATCCTTTTCTTTACAGTCTTTTCTTTTATGAGAAGAAAGCGCTCTTAGTTCAGTTCGGTAGAACGTGGGTCTCCAAAACCCGATGTCGTAGGTTCAAATCCTACAGAGCGTGATTTGTATCTTCTTCGATGGAATTTGACTGAAACACTAACTGGAACAGCAATCTTTATTTGACCTCCTGGATATTAAAGAAAGGAGGAGGTCAATCAAAAAAAGAGATGTTAATTAATCAAAGGTCTAACTGATCGCCACGCCTGTATTGTAAATAGGCAGTTACAAATAATCCAGCCAAAGTAATAGGAATTAGACCTAACACAATTCCAAATAGAAAAACTTCAATCATTTCAATTTGTTTGAAAGGAGAAAAAAGAGGTAATATCTATACCTAAATATTAATCCGAATTACCATGAATCTCAATGACCAAGAATTGACAATTAACGGGGTAAAAATACACAGAAGTTCGCGGAAAGATTTTGTGCAATTAATTTCAAATAAGTCGTATCTTGCTCAGACCAATAAATAGAGCTGAGGTTATAGTTAAAGCCGTTAGTAGAAAACCGAAATAACTAGTTATGGTAGGCATCAAGGAGCTAAATGAAATATGGTCTTTTTATACATATGTTTATAAAAAAGCACTTACCTGAGTTTCCTTTTTTGCAAAATGGGAGAAAAAACCAATTGAAAGTTTTTGAGTCATCTATCATTATAGACAGCACTAACAAGGATAAAGTCACAACTATATAAAAAAAATTGATTCATCATCTGTAACATCTACCCATACCGCGTTTGCAATCAGCAAATGCATTCTTGGATCATTTTTTAATTGAATTCAACTTCTAAACGAATAATAAGAACTGGGTAGTGTAATTTCGTTTAAAAAAAAGACTAACGCTTTTCCAATCGTTATGGAATCAAATTAGAAAATTATTCCTATATTTTATCATTTGTTTTATTGGATCGAATCTATTTATTTTAGAGCGAACATTAATCTTATAAAACTTTTATTTTCATTTTAACTAATTAGATTCCGTAATAAGTTCACTCATATAATATATATCTTAAATATCTTGAATGAATGAGAACAAAAAGTTATCACATGATCACTCAAAAAAATAGGTGTTTTGGTTCAACTATATTTAAGACTAGTAATTTCTATTTTCTTTTGCTTTAGAAGTTCTATTTTGTCATATATTTTTCATATAATATATATTAGAAATGCGCATCTTTTTAGTTAGGTCAAGAAAGAACCTTCAGATTTCTATCTAATACAACAATATATGCATTAGTGATTCCAAATGTTTCATTCTTTGTTCTTTTTGGTTTATCGAATAAAAATTCCTATTCTTACTTGTTACTGGACGCCTAACCAATTCAAAAAAAGATTCCACCAAAAAAGCGCTTCTACAACTATGAATAACAAAGATTTTTAGACCTCACATTTACTTACAGATGCGGGAATATTCTAATCAATTTCATAAATTATTAGAAACTACCTTATCAGATTCACGTTTTACCTAATCCTCAGTTTCTAGCTCTAAACTCATAATGGCCAGGATGATTTTACATTACATTCAATAGAAATTGAATGGGAAATTCTATTTTACATCAACAAACAACAAGTAAAGGAAGAAAGAAATTATTTAGCACCTCC